GAAGTTACCATTTTTTTTTTTTTATCTAGTATCAAATCAACATTTTGATGGTAAGAAAAGATCTTTTGCAGAAGGGTTGGTTAGAAATTTCTTGTAAAAACACTAGCCCCACTCAGTTAATAACGAGAATATTTCAATTTTTTTTTGATTCCATGTATTATTCTCATTATGCACATAAGGGAGGAGCCGTATGAGGTGAAAATCTCACGTACGGTTCTGGAACGGAGATTTTTTGAATCGAAGACGACCGTAACGGATGTCGGCTCAATCCGAAGGAAATTATGCGGAAGCTTTACAGAATTATTATGAAGCTATGCGACTAGAAATTGATCCTTATGATCGAAGCTATATACTCTATAACATAGGTCTTATCCACACAAGTAACGGAGAACATACAAAAGCTTTGGAATATTATTTTCGGGCACTCGAACGAAACCCGTTCTTACCACAAGCTTTTAATAATATGGCTGTGATCTGTCATTACGTGCGACTATCTCCACTATAGAAAGAAAAAGCAAAGAGAAAAGAATGAATCCGCTAGTAAATACTAGAAAAAAAAAGGATTTCTACATATACATCGTCCAAAAAACGATTTTTATCAGCTGTAGCAAAAAAAAAAAAAGGAACTTCATATCATAGAAGTTGAAATATGAAGAAATAAATATGCCTAGATACTTTATTCTATGGATAAAGAATTCAATTGATAGAGAAAGCACCGTAAAGATCCATTAGTGAGGTTTTACGCCGATCCAATAAGAACTGCTTATTTTTTTTTTTTTTATGATATAGAGATAAGAAAAAGTTAGGAATTCACTTATGTAATAAAGTCGATCCCCTAAGGTATTGAGCAGCGGTGTAGCATCAGATCCCAAAGATAGTAAGTCTTTTCTTTATTATGAAGAAAAGTCTTTTTCAAAGATTCTATATAAATTTCTCTATGAAAGCGAGATAGTTACCTTTCAGAAAATTCTAACGATAGTGGAAATGCCTATGCTTTTTCTGAAAGTGGGAGAAAAGATAAAACTAAAAAAAACGGATTAGTAATCAAAATTTAAGTTTGAAACTCATACATATATGAGAAATCTCATTCACTTAAATATGGTAGATTAAAAAAATAGGACACCACAAGAATTGAATGCTGAGCCGTATGAGATAGGAAACTCTCAAGTACGGTTCTAAGGGAAGGAATTGACTCACCTATTCCGACCGGGGAGAACAGGCCATTCGGCAGGGAGATTCTGAAATTGCGGAGGCTTGGTTCGACCAAGCCGCTGAGTATTGGAAACAAGCTATAGCGCTTACTCCTGGTAATTATATTGAAGCTCAGAATTGGTTGAAGATCACGAGGCGTTTCGATTAAGAGCACTCTTTTTTTTTTTTTTTTAACTATTTTTTATTTAAAAATTTTTAATTAATTTAATTGTTTTTTGTTGGCCTCATCAGTCAAATAAAACGAATCGTTTATCTGAGAAAAACCAATCAAAGAATTTCATTATATCCCCTTTCTAAGATCATTTTCAATTTTGTCTGGTATTTTGTGGGATACGCAGATAGAGTATCGAATATCTATTTTCTGCTATTAAAACGAACTTTCGAATGAATAAATAGAGATACTGGAATATTTTATTAGTAATGACCAATGGCTGCTCATGAAATTTTGAATACCGCAATAATTAATATGTTCCCTGGAATGGAAGACACCCCATCTAGGAACTTCTAATTGAGATATTAATAAACAGACTAGAAATACATGCACAAAAAATTTTGAATACCGCAATAATTAATATGTTCCCTGGAATGGAAGACACCCCATCTAGGAACTTCTAATTGAGATATTAATAAACAGACTAGAAATACATGCACAAAAAAATGGTTTTTGAAAGCCCCAAAAAGGTTTTATAAGATTAAAAAAAAGGTCCGTTGAGCGCCTCATGGCTATGTCATAATAGATCCGAACACTTGCCCCGGATCGACTTCCAGATCATAATTGCTCTAGTGAATAACTAAATAAAATAGATGGGAGATAGAAGAAAAAGAAACTAATTAGAAACATCTCTCATAGGTTCACTAATTATTTGGCTGTTGGCGGGTTTCTTTGTATGTGTTGTCCGGAAAGAGGAGGACTCAATGATTATTCGTTCGCCGGAACCAGAAGTCAAAATTTTGGTAGATAGGGATCCCATAAAAACTTCTTTTGAGGAATGGGCAAAACCGGGTCATTTCTCAAGAACAATAGCTAAGGGCCCTGATACTACCACTTGGATCTGGAACCTACATGCTGATGCTCACGATTTCGATAGTCATACGAGTGATTTGGAGGAGATCTCTCGAAAAGTATTTAGTGCACATTTCGGTCAACTTTCCATTATCTTTCTTTGGCTGAGTGGTATGTATTTCCACGGTGCTCGTTTTTCCAATTATGAAGCATGGCTAAGTGACCCTACTCACATTGGACCTAGTGCCCAGGTGGTTTGGCCAATAGTAGGCCAAGAAATATTGA